TATCCCCTTTCCTTGTCCTAGATTTCATTTCTATTTTCCTTACTTTATTGATTTGATTCAATCCGTTGAGTTGCGAGGAACCTTTACATATAACAACTCATATCTTTCTATACCAAAACCAAAAAATTGGAAACTTGGAATCTGTACTATACCCGCGGACCCTCTCAGAAATAAAAAGAATCGAGTACTAAAGAAAGACCGCGATTGTGGATGAACAAAAATACTTGTTATGGCAATAACACTTAGTAAAACCAACCGATGGGTTAGGTTTCGCTACAAAAAGGGGTTTGTTTTGGAGCAAACTTACACTACACAATGAAAGATAGCGCAGCGCAGGGTGATAGAATCTGTGGAATCATAAATGATCTACATAAGATACTTCTAATAGAAAGAATCACGCATTCTCGAACAATTCGACAGACCAAATCCACAAACCAACCCAACTCATAGAATATAGAAGAAGGAACGTTGATACATTAAGGACCAATTCATTATCTCTGCATTATATTTGAAACAACCAAGTTGGGTTGTTGTTCGGCCAAAAAGCAATTAGTCGAAGTCGGGGGACTTCCACAAATACAAGTCCAAGAAAAGAATAGGTAGGTACTAGATCCGTGTAACTTAGGATTCGATTTGGTTGGGTCGGGATGAAGTTTTTAGACAGGATCATGTCATGATTTTAACTTCATAAATTGACCGAGATTGGGTATACCAAAACATAAACAAAAGTATATCAGTAACTCTTTGATCATGGACAAGAAAAAAGTCATATGTAATTCATCCATGAAGATTAATGAAGAAGAAAGAGGATAGGTATTTTATCCGAGATTTTACAAATAGCGATTGGATCCGTTGGAATGAATTATTGTTTTTATTTTCCTGTCCCTGTGTATTCACATGAGCATGTGGTAATGCTTTCGTGTCTATGAACAAAGGAACCGGTCAGTCCATAAACAAGTACTAATGAGGAAATGAAAACTATACTAAACTAAAAAGGAATGTCTATAAAAAAATGGAATGTGTTAGGGCTATACGGACTCGAACCGTAGACCTTCTCGGTAAAACAGATCAAACTGATTATTATCGAAATGATTCGAACTGTTTCAAAGACCCAACATGCATTTTGTTGCATTGGGCTCTTTCATCAACTGATTGATGTCAAGATCAGTTAGTCCACCATATTTTTTCTTTACAGGAAGATAACAAGATGGCTCCATGTGCTCTGTGATTCATCATTTGTATTCTGATCTAGGAGCAATACCAAAGTGTTTCAAAGAAGGGTTACCTTGACTTAGGTCTGCCTCCGGCCTAGATCAACCTAAGTTAAATGGAATCTCTATCGCCCCGCTGCAAGAGTCAAATATGAGACTTCATACACCTTAAAGTTCATAGGACGAAAAGAGGTTCTTTTGAGTCCCTTATACTCATTAAGCCTGGCATTGAGTGGACTGGGTATTTACCTTATCAATTAGCAAATCAATGGCGGGTTCTATTTGATTTGGCACCTGAATTCGCACTCGAATTGAACCGAACCAAATATTTGTCAGGCTATTGTTCTCTTGTTCCCTCGAATCTACGGAGTAAGACATCGATTTCTCAATAAGATCATTGCATAATGGGCTCCCTTGAAAAGCATTGGCGCACGTGTAAACGAGGTGCTCTACCTAACTGAGCTATAGCCCTTGTCATAGATATCTTAACGTATAGAGAATTTCTTGTCAAGATAGGATCCCACATGATAGTTCTCTGGTCCGTTTACTGTTAGCGTATTGGTATTGCTTGGAAATAATATTCCACCTATAATCCCCGAGGCGATGGGTCCTTTTTTTGTGATGATAAATAACCTACTTAACTCAGTGGTTAGAGTATTGCTTTCATACGGCGGGAGTCATTGGTTCAAATCCAATAGTAGGTAGAACTTATTAGATACCATTGACTCTGGTATCTAATAAGTTTTTCTACCCATCTTCTTTTTTTCGTTGTATCGTCTAGACTTGATTGTGTTCAATTGGCGGAATCAAAATGTGGTGTATAATAAAGAACCTCTAAAGAACTTCTTTTGATTATTTTGATGTATTTTTTTACTAGTAGGAAATAACATTCACAGCCTCCACTCGTGTCCTAGCTCGTCTGAGAGCTAGATTCACCTCAATTGCTTGTCTCTTCCCCTGAGCTCTACTCAAGTTAGCTTCAGCTATTTCAAGAGCCTGTTGAGCTTCTTGCGGATCAATGTCAGTACTCATCTCCGCATCATTTCCTAAAATGGTGATCTCATTATTACTTATTCTAGCGAAACCGCCCATCAGGGCCACCGTTAACCATTGGCCGTTGAGGCGTATTCTCAAAAGACCTATATCTACCGCTGTGGCAATAGGGGCGTGGTTTGGTAATACGCCAATTTGGCCACTATTAGTAGATAAAATGATTTCTTTCACTTCTGAATCCCAAATAATTCGATTAGGAGTCAGTACACAAAGATTTAAGGTCATTTCTTCAATTTGCTCTCCCCTTCTAAGTTCATAGCTTTCGCGGTAGCTTCGTCGATGTTACCCACCAAATAAAAAGCCTGCTCGGGAAGACCGTCTAATTCTCCGGAAAGGATCAATTGAAACCCCCTAATTGTTTCGGCGAGACCAACATATTTCCCTGGAGAACCGGTAAAGACTTCTGCCACGAAGAAGGGTTGTGATAAGAAACGCTCAATTTTTCGTGCTCTTGCTACAGTTAAACGATCTTCTTCGGATAATTCGTCCAACCCCAGGATAGCTATAATGTCCTGAAGTTCTTTGTAACGTTGTAAAGTTTGCTTAACTCTTTGCGCAGTTTCATAATGTTCCTCGCCAACGATTCGAGGTTGTAACATAGTTGACGTTGAATCTAAAGGATCTACTGCTGGATAAATACCTTTGGCAGCTAATCCTCTTGATAGTACGGTAGTAGCATCTAAATGTGCAAATGTCGTGGCAGGAGCAGGGTCGGTCAAATCATCCGCGGGTACATAAACTGCTTGGATCGAAGTTATGGATCCCTCTTTGGTGGAAGTAATTCTTTCTTGCAAAGAACCCATTTCGGTACTAAGGGTGGGTTGATAACCCACTGCGGAAGGCATTCTCCCTAATAAGGCGGATACTTCTGACCCTGCTTGGACGAAACGAAAGATATTATCGATGAATAGAAGCACGTCTTGTTCATTAACATCCCGGAAATATTCCGCCATGGTTAGTGCAGTCAAACCAACCCTCATACGAGCTCCCGGCGGTTCATTCATTTGACCATAGACTAGAGCTACTTTTGATTCTGCAATATTTTTTTCATTAATCACCCCGGATTCTTTCATTTCCATGTAGAGATCATTTCCTTCACGAGTACGTTCGCCTACTCCGCCAAATACGGATACGCCTCCATGAGCTTTGGCAATGTTGTTGATCAATTCCATGATAAGTACTGTTTTACCCACGCCAGCTCCCCCAAATAGTCCGATTTTTCCCCCACGGCGATACGGAGCTAAAAGATCCACTACTTTAATCCCTGTTTCAAAGATTGATAATTTCGTATCTAACTGTATAAAGGCAGGCGCAGATCTATGAATAGGAGATGTTGTACGAGTATCTACAGGACCTAAATTATCAACAGGCTCTCCAAGAACATTGAAAATTCGCCCGAGAGTAGCTCCGCCGACTGGAACACTTAGAGGAGCTCCCGTGTCAATCACTTCCATTCCTCTCGTCAGACCATCCGTAGCACTCATAGCTACAGCTCTAACTCGATTATTTCCTAATAATTGTTGTACCTCACAAGTCACATTAATTTGCTGACCGACAGTATCTCGACCTTTAACTACCAAAGCGTTGTAAATATTAGGCATTTTGCCGGGGGGAAAAACAACATCCAGTACTGGGCCAATAATTTGAGCGATACGCCCTAGGTTTTTTTCTTCAAGTGTGGAAACCGCAGGACCAGAAGTAGTAGGATTGATTTTCATAATAAAGTGAAATATGTCGATTTTTTTTGATTGGAATAGTATGGTACATAGTACCGAATCGAAAATAAATGTCCGATAGCAAGTTGATCGGTTAATTCAATAAGAAATAAATGGGAATTAGCACTCGATTTAGTTTGTACCACCCAACCGAATCAAATTCAATCGTTTACTCATTTAATGAGTAAATTTTCAAGTTCAACCAATTCCTTTTTCAAAAGATCGAGTAGATGAATAAGAATTGTGAGTTAAGTGAAGTGCGTTTCGTTTCTCTATCATTATAGAAAATACCATCTAGACTAGATGAAATCCGTGTAATTCTAACTCGAACTCGATTTATGATTCATTATTGCGGTCTCATTGGCTGCTGTTCTTTTTTTCTTCTATTTTTTATTTTCTTATATTTTTTTTATATATATATTTATATTTTTATTTATTTTTATATAAAAATAAATAAAAAATATAAATTTTAACTATTATAAATATAAATTTTATATATTTATATATAACTATATATATATATATAACTATATATATAACTATATAGTTAGTGTCTATTTTTGTTTTATACCCCTTTCCTTTCATGGATGAATTATGCCTATTTTCACATCTAGGATTTACATATACAACATATATCACTGTCAAGGGGGAATTTTTCTTAGTATTTCGATTTTTAGATTCAAAATAAGAAGTGGCTCAATTCAATTATAAACTTGAAAAACGAGGATTGGGTTGCGCCATATATATCAAAGAGTATACAATAATGATGTATTTGGTGAATCAAATGCATGGTCTAATAACGAACTTAATTCGTTGATAATATTAGTTGAATATTTTTTGAAAGATTTTTGTCAAAGGTTTCATTCACGCCTAATCCATATCGAGTAGACCTTGTTGTTGTGAGAATTATTAATTCATGAGTTGTAGGGAGGGACTTATGTCACCACAAACAGAGACTAAAGCAAGTGTTGGATTTAAAGCCGGTGTTAAAGATTACAGATTGACTTATTATACTCCTGAT